TGGAACATTTTTAATATATTTTCTTATTTTCATTTAATTAATTTGATATTTCAATTGCTATTTTATTTAATTAGTTATTTTAATTAGTTATTAAGTTAACTATTTATTTCTATTTCAATTGCTATATTTCAATTTGAAATTATTATTTATATAATTATATAAATAATAATTTCAAAATTAATAAAAAATAGAAATAAATAATAGAAATTCTAAAAATATATAATTAAATAAATTCAAATTAATATAAATTAAATATAGATAAATTCAAATTAAATATAGAATATATTTTTAGAATAGAAAAATAAACAATAATAGAAAAATAGCCAATTTCGAATTATATAGAATTCGACATATATATTTAATAAATATAGAATAAATAGAGAATTTGAGAGAATTATAATTTCTATTATTATATAATTAAATAAGAAAAAAAGTAATTATGAAATAAAGTAATAAAGAGAGAGGCAAAGCCTTTTTTTTCAAGCCTTACTTGTTGTATAATGTAACTACTTGCTATGTAATGGAACATAATAATTATCCTTATAATTATCCTTTTTTAATCGGGAGAGATGGCTGAGTGGACTAAAGCGTCGGATTGCTAATCCGTTGTACGAGTTATTCGTACCGAGGGTTCGAATCCCTCTCTTTCCGGTTCCAGTGATGACTTGAATTTTTTTTTATCTTTTCTTTCAAATTTCGAAAATCTTTTTGCTTTATTTCTTATTTCAATGTTCTATTTTATTTTCTATTTAATTTCTATTTAAACTATTTAAATAAATTCAAAAATGAATAATTTGAATATTTCATTTATTAATAGTTATTTCTAATTTCGAATTTTTCTTTTTATTGAATATTTCATTTCTATTTAATATTTCTAGTTAAAAATTTAAATTTCAAATTTCTTTATTTATATTAACATTTCTATGGCAAATTCTATTTAAAATATTAATTTAAAACAAAAATATAGATTCAAATCGAGATCTAGAATAGATAAAGACTGGGTAAAAAGAAATAACATACTAAAAACATTTTAAAATCAAGAAAACCCTTAGAATTTTTATTCTATTCTTCACGTCCAGGATTACGCCCAGGATCATTAGATAAAAACCCAAAGATGAAGAGAGAAACAAAGAATATAACTACTGTGTAAACAAAGAGTTTAAGAGTAAGCATTAGAAAATCTCCACGATCTTTTTTGGTTTGGAAAAATAAAAATAGAGAATCTATTTTTATACCACATTTTCTATTTTAACACCAAGAAATGAAGTGATTTCTAGAAATAGAAATGAATTTTTCGAAATTCATTTGGAATAAGAGTCGAGTCTTTCTTATAATTTTTTTTCATAACTACAATTAGGGCGCTAATAGAATCTGGAATTAAAAAAAAGTTAAGAATGAGAAAAATGGGGGTGATCAAAAATTCTCGCGTTTATACAATAACTTTAATGTTTGAATTAAGAGCTTAGAGTATAAGACTTATCTGATCTTCTCAATTACTATAATTTTTTCTCGAATAAATCATGAATTTTTTTAGGATAGTATTAAAATCTCATCGAAAACTTACAGCAGCTTGCCAAACAAAGGCTAATAGAAAAAAGAGTAAAGGGATTACTGGCATAACATCTACGATTGGATTCAAAAAAGCGTAGGCTTCAGGCAATTTTGTGAAGAAAAAATTGCTTGAATAAAGGGCAGAATTAAGACAGATACAAATTAAACTAAAACTATTAAGCATAACAAACATTTTGTTCTTGAAGATAATTGTATTTTGATTGATGACTAAGTTATTAATATGTTATTGATATAAAAATGAATCAAAAAAAAGTAAGGTAGACGAAGAACCCTTCTTTATTTTTATTAAATTTATTGTGTTATTAAACTCACCCAATCAAAAATCCTTCAATTCTCAATTCTCAAATCAAAAAAGAATAGAGGAAATCATATTTTTATACAATATCTTAGTTGAATTATCTATTATGAGCAATCAATTCAGTTGAATTCTATATCTACACATATGAAAATCCGAACAAGACAGTAATATATTTCCTAGATATTTGGATGGGAATTGACGAAGAACCACTATTAATATTAGTTTTTATTAGTGTTGAATAGAAATATAAATGGGGCGTAGCCAAGTGGTAAGGCAACGGGTTTTGGTCCCGCTATTCGGGGGTTCGAATCCTTCCGTCCCAGATATTCTCTATAATCTATCATTCTATATAATCTATCAAATAAAAAAAAATGTCTCATCCCTTATTCGGTAACTTGAATTGCACTGCACCATATAAGATAGAATATCCAAAATTAATTTCAATGACAATTCTTTAGTCTATCTGATAAAAAAGTCTATCTGATAAATAAGATGATCTTCGAGTATTTCGATACTGATTTGAGCACTCAGTCTGAAAGAATAACAAAACAATTTCCAATTTTCCCCACATCAGTCTTTTTTATCGACTACTGCATTAATAAAATTGGATATTTTTTTAACCAATTTCCTATTTATTTAAAATCATTAATGAGTTAATCCGAATCTGAATAGGTTTTTTTTATATTATGATGATAAAAATATGTTTAAAACAAAACCTTATTAAAATAATGATATCTATATGGAAATTTTAGAAATTGAATCTTTTTAATGATTTTGTAGGAGTCCGTGGAACTTGAATAAATGGGAGATAGGCAAATGCGTCCTAGGTACTCACTTGAAGACTTAAAAATAGCTTATTTCGTTTTTTTGTCTTATTTCTTGGAATATTCGAAAATTATCCAATAGAAATTAAGAAATTAAAATTTGGGATTTCTATGTATTGGTTGAACCGATGACTATTCAGGATTCCCTAAAAAAATGAATTCCATATTAGTTCAAAACGCAAGGAATGTTATAGTAAAACTTCGTTTGAAATGATATGGTAAAAAGTAACGCGCGACTTGAAGGACATGATCAACTATGGATTCTTACATCTACCTTATTATACCCTAATAAATAATATTAATTTATTAAATAATAATAAAATTAAATAATAATTAAATAAAAAAAAAATTTTTAATAAATAAAAATAAATTTTAATTTTAAATTAAATATTTAATATTAATTAAAATAATTAATATTAAAAAATAATAAAAAAATAATAAAAAATAATATTAAGAATATTAATATAATAGTTATATATATAATATAGCATATAATTGGAATTTTATTGAATAATATTATATTCATAATATTATATTCTATATATATATGTTTAATATTTAGAATATTATATAGCATAATATAGCTATAATATATATAGGAATAGGAAAGGAATGAGAGTGCTCCTAACTCGACATCATTTGTTTTGTTATATTTATACACTCGAAATCTCACTTTTTGTTGGGGTATAGTGTAAATCGAAATAGAAAGGATCCAATTCGAGCAAGTTTCAAATCCAAGAATAAAGTTTTTTAGAATTGACCAATTTTTTTTGATTCAAAAGTTCAAAAAGAAAGTATATGATGCAAGAATCAACCATTAATCTGATTCTTTTTTTGATAGAAAGAAATCACAAAAACTGATATGTTGCATCCAGTTTGAAAGGATTAAAGACCACTGAAGTAATGTCTAAACCCAAGGATTCAAGGGAAAAATAAAGGATCCTGGACCGGGGAAATATCGTTTTCAATTGTCTCAACAATTTGATCAGAATGAAGAATCAAAATAGATTCTAAAAGAAACAAAAAGAAAGGCGATTAGAGATCACTCAATCAATGAAATGCTTAAAGGATTTTCTTTGACCTATTTAAAAGTTCTCCAACTTGAGTTAAGAAAGTACAGATGATTTTTTTTTTTTTTAGAAAGATTCAAATCATAGTTTAATTGATTTTATCATTTTAATGATTTTTCTCGAGCCTAGGAGTAGAAAACTTCTTATACGTTTCCCGGGGGGGTTCTACCTCTATCCCAATGATCCGTTTATCGAATCCTTGCAATTGATTTGATGTTCAATGCCGAAAAGAAGGAAGAGATCTTTGGAAAAGTGGGTTTGTATCATTCGATAAAAAAAAACCTATTTGAATGCTCCAGGTATTCTATATTTCCTTATAATTTCCTTATAAAATATATCTATCTATTTTATATCTAAATATTGTAATATATTCTATATATTTTTCTATTTATTTCTATTTTTATTTGTATATTATTTTTCTATCTTTGTATAGTATTTTTATTATTATTAAATTTTCGATTTCTATTTAATTTTAATTTAATTTGAATTTGAGTAATTTATTTAGTTTTAGTATTTGATTTTTATTGAATTTCTTTTTATTAAATTTTATTGAAATTCAATTTCAATTAATTCTTTTGTTTTGTTTTCTTCAGTGTATATTTATTTATGAACTCAAGATATTCACATTGATATTGACAAGAATGTATCAAATAAATATAATCCCATCTGAGGTAATGGGATTTTATCTGTCGATCTATTTATACCTGTTCTATCCATTAATTTTAATTGTTTCTTCATTCAAGCGATGGGTTTATTGGATTTGTTGTGAATATAAAAGTTTTTTTTGATTGAAAATATATAGAAATTTAATGTTCTAATGAGAATTCACATTTATTTATCAAATTTGATTTATTATATATATTTTATTCTATTTCTATATATTAGAATAGAATATATTTATATAAAATATAAATATATAAGTATAATTATATAAGTAGAATATATATAAATAAAAAATATATAAGTAAAAAAATCTTTAAATAAAAAAAAATAAAAAATATATACAATCTATACCTATATAGATACAATAGGTATTTTAAGTGAATCTTAGTAGAATACTAAATAGAATATTCATTAAGTAGATAATATAACTAAAACTAAGAAATGGAAACAATAACTAAAAGTAAGAATAAATAGGGTAATCTAAAAAATTTTTATGTTATCTATATTTTTTAATCTTTTTGTCTCTTCAGGATTTATTCGAAATTCTTAATATTTTTTTTCTTTTAATTTCTT